AAAGAGAAAGCGAGAGAAAGCCCATCCCTCTCTTTCAAGAGGATTCGCGGCATGTCAAGCCCTGGTTAAGGTTCTTCGCTTTGGCTAAGCTAAGATAATTCGTCTTGCCAAGCGAGTTTCGGCAAGTACATTGACCCCACACAAATCACGTTCACGAAACTAAAACTACTTGCTATATTTATATACGCAATTCATTTCGCCTCACTCGACTCTATATCTAGCCAAAGGTAAAGACTTGCATTCAGTTACTCTGAGAAAGATCCGGTTATCTTATGGTTAGGATTCTTCTTTATCTTTTATCTTACTTTGTTTGAGTTGAATAAGAATAAGGAAGGAGGGAGTCCGGGAGAAAAGCCACAGTAGAGTAGATTGATAGATTCATAGTACGTTTGAAGCCTATCAGATCAGATGGTACAAGATTTTTGAAGATCTTGATCTACTAATGCTCATCCTCAAAAGGGTGATATTAGTAGTGTCCGACGGTTACACAAAATAACTTTGCATTGGAGCGCACCTATTCGCTAAAGAGGTACTTAGGTTAGTTAGGAAGTCTGGTCCCTTATTCACTGCACTTTACTTGAAGCAGTGCGCCGTAAGCCTGTTGAAGGCTTGCTTACGGCGGGGATCCATGGCAACCAACCCTATTACCTTTTCCAGTAGCTTTAGCTGGTTCTGGATATCCTAAGATTATACCATCTTTTCATAGAAAAATGATAAGACGAAAAGATGATAAGGCTGATTTACTTGTGAAACTCTATCTTTCTTTCTTCATTCAGTCTTTGTCGAGCCGCCAAACGGCTGTCGAACAGAATTGTAGAGTCCATAGTCTCTCTTCCTGAGTCTAAAGAGAAAGAACGCCTCATTAACACCAAAGTATAAGAGGTGTCTCAATCTTATAAGACCCTAATCTTTAGGTATATTCCTCAGATTGCATCTATCCCCTTGTGTCAGGGAATAAGGTGGATGCCATCCTGGAAGGCAGGTGAATCTGCGTGTAAGGAAGCGGGGATCTTTAGTTAGGGAGAAAGAAGGGTTTGAGCTCAACTGGGCTATGTATAATTACAGTGACTTTAGAGTAACCCGGAAATCTAAAGCGCAAATTGCGCCTTTTCCAATTTTCCGGTTCCCATGTTGGTCTCACCACGTTAGATATCCCTACGATGCTTCAACCAATCAGATGATCTCTGATTGGTCGTTGAGAGAGTCAGATTCATTCCTCAGAGATATTAGTACTAATTCTGATGTTCTCGCTTCTCATAGTAGGGCTCCCGGGCGGTTAGCCTTCTCGACTAGCTCTGGTGCTGGAAAGAGGAGAACGCTATATTTAAATTTGTTTTTCAACGTCTTCTGCGACCAGTCCATGACTTCCTAATGAAAGTCTTAAGGACTCTTCCTACTGACGGCACATTTTTTCAGATAAAGCCATTCAGTAGGTTGGTCGGAGAGATGAACGCTTACTCATTTGACCTTCAGTCTGCTACCGATAGGGCTTGGGTTACAGAGTGCGTTGATTGCGCAGCTCTTTGATAATTCCCTGTCGGCGTTTGTATGTAGCGCTTTCAGGTCCTATCCATTCAGGGCTCCTTTCTTGAATGAAGAAGATACCTCATCCTTAACTTTAAGAGTAGGACAGCCTTTGTTTGGGTTAGAACTCCTCTTCTCTTGGCCTCTCTTCACTCTTACTCACCATTTATTGGTGATGTATTGTGCAGAGCAAGTGCACCCTGGACAGAAGTTTTATAAGTATGCGATCCTTGGGGATGATGTTGTTATATGCGGCATCGAGGTCGCCAATTATTATAAAAAGACTGACGCGGAGTTGGGAGTTGACATATAAATGTCAAAGTCTCTAATCTCACACTCAGGGTCTGCTGAGTTTGCGAAGCGCTTTTGGTGTAAGGGTCTCACAGTGGATTTGTCCCCTGTGTCGATCCGAAACCTGCTTAATTCTCATCATTTGCCTGGTGCTTTATCTCTTCTAGTTATTAAAAAAAGAGGTTGAGCACTTTCTGTAGGCTTCATGGTGCTGGATTTAGAGTAATCTCGCGACTCTCCAGCACTCTCTCAAAACGGTATGAACGTTTGAGGAGTGTTTGGTTTAAGTCTTGCTTACCATTTGATTTGTGGCTAGGAAGGGGTCACCCTCTTAGTCCTTATCTGAAGGGTCACTTAATAAATAAGCTTATTAAGACGGGCCTCTAAGCCCAAAGACCTAGTGGTCCCGCCAGACTCGATTTAGAAGTCTGAGTCTATGGCGTATCTCACTGAGGTCACCCTTTAACGTTCATGGACAGCCAATTGGCTCCAGTACGTGAAATGGTATTATACTCAAGCACTTCTGCCTAGTGTACTCCTGAATTACTTCTTCGATGCACCTGTCTTCACTCGACACTGGAAGGTGAAGAGTGAGGACCCTGAGTTAATCCGATTTGGATTGCTCTGGCGTCTTTACGATGAGGTTGCAAAGAAAGGTCCGTCCTATATGTTTATCCTTGCGGACAGTAAGTTAACTCATCCTGTTACTTTACTTGGAGGGGTCTCCGGTACGGAGTTCCTTTGGTTTGCTTCTAGGTTACCTTAACTGAACCCAATCCCATCCTTCTCATTCGATCCGTGCTATTAACGAATTACCACTTTTTCTGTGGTTTCGATTCAAAAGAAGTGGTTGAGATCCTCTAGCCTTCCACTTCGAGACCGACCAAAGCGAATAGGCTGGCGCGAAGGATAATTCTATTTGTTCTTCGATTCCCATCCCAAGTGAAAGTCTAAAAGACTAATCCAATCCCACTCATTTGGCGGATTTAACACAGGTCACATCAAAAGAGAATGAAGGGCGTTTGGCATAACTCCTTCGAGAACGAAATCCCAAATACAGATTGGGCAAACTCTACCCCATCTTCAACTCAAATTCCTGTCCTGGGAGAGGTCCATTCTCAAGAAAATTCCGTCCTCTCTCTTTCTTACTAGGCGACAAAGCGGAATCCCCTATGTAGTGTAGAATAAATCGTTTGACCTGCACTTGAGGAAGACCCGACCTCCGAATACCAAGCTTAAATGCCTGAGTGCGCCTATTACCCTTCTCACTCGTAGTTCCCCAATCGTCTTTGGACAACCTGCCTTTTGACGGCCTTTTGAGGAAGATATCGTAATATCAAGATCTAAGATCTTACCACTTTACTTTTTAGCTGGGCTTGTTGTCTTGTACTTTGAAAGGGACATTATTTAGACTACTACTGGCGCTTCCAATTTGTATGCATAACATTCTCTCTTAGGGGGGAAGGTTGACTTAGCCTGCCTCTCCCATCATGACTTTCATTCATGAAGGAAAAAAAAAGCAATGATGATCAGAAGAGTCTTGGTCACTAGAAAGTGTTTAAGAGGAGAAGGAGGGGCTTTCTTAGCCCTGAAAACAACCCTTTCGTAGTTCTTGCTGCTCAAAAATCAGGGAGGATATTCGGAGTTGAATTTCTTTCATCTGGGAAGGTGGTAGTATATATCTAATACCCCCGCGAGCAAGGGAAATGATTTTGCCCAAGGCTCAAAGCGATTGAGTGCTTGACTAAGTTAGTAGTCGGATTAAAGGCTGATGTGCCTCAGTGATGGCTTTACAAAGGAAATGGAAATGCAGACTCCCCGGGGTGGGACTGGGGACATGCACTGACACTCACTAACTATCTATCTATTTGCCTTTTGTCCAAGGAAAGCGGGACAATAGACCTAACCGGGTATGAAATCCTCCCTTCTACGTTCCATGGATCCTTTGTTACCTAATTCCCTTAAACACGGAATTGCTCCTAGTCTTTACCCAACAGATGTCCCTGCAATAAGAAAATTTTCTCTTTGCTTAAGCACGAGATTCGACAGTTGTGATTCTCTTGGATTGAGCTTTCTCACTCTTTCTATGCCTCTTCCTTGGAGGACCTTCCCACAACACACACGCGGCGCTAAGGTTCCCGTGGCAACTCAAGCTAGGATTTGAAGCCGGGATGAGCGGACGTGCCCGGTTCTTTCCTATTCTATTCTTATACTAATGAAGTTCCTTACGCTTAGAACTAGAACGTGAGGCATGGTAATGGCGCATGTGTTCTATTCTATTGATCCAGTTTAGGCAGCTTAAGGAAAGAAAGAAGTCAATCAAGCAGGAATGGACAAAATGTCTTCTGCTGCTATCTTATCTGCTAAAATGAAAAAATCTTCTTATCTATGTCACTAATCAGAGTCGGAGAGACCCACGAGACTTTCTTTTCTCCCGGCTATAGCGCGAGAGAAACGCGAACAGCTGATTCTCAGGGGATTCGTCGAAAACAACCTATCTGTCTACTTGCTTTCAGTTCTGTTCCCGTGTCGATCTTAGCTTGAAGCTCTCAACCTATTCTATTCTTGCGCAAACCAAGTTCACTGCCTTAATTTAGGATAGGAGTGAAATAACCCGCTATGAGTAGAAGGGACTGACTTCTTTCTTGACAAGGATCCTGAATAAATCGCACATGCTCCAAGGACTTCACGGAATTAGGAGGCACACTGGTAGGTATACCAAGAGAAATGCGGGTAAGCGACGAGGGAAATAACCCCTCCATAAAAGCATGCATTTCCAGACAAGAAGATTGATTGTGGAGGAATTGTCCACATGATGAACCAAACGGAGCGGGCAGAGTGAAGTTACCATTTTAGGAGCAGATGTCCCGGCTGGTAAGGGAAATGAATGAAAGAAGCTTCTCCAATGGGAGGCATGTGTTGAGCATTTGTTTCATTCCTTTGGCAGCTGAAGTTCCAGTGCCATTTGAGTAAGGAAGATTGGCCAATCTGAATGACTCCCTGTGAGACTTTGAGAGCAGATGTTTTAGTAGTTCCATTTCTAGTTGAAAACAACAAATTAGAATTCAATCACCAAGTGGATATCTCGAGAACTAAAGGTGCCAAGCCTCGGATTCGACTTGAAATGAGGATAAGGCTTCCAGCTAGATATGTATGATTCACCCGGTACCTGGTATTGGTAGTAGCATCAGTCTCTTTCCCCTCCCTCTGTATGAGTTGAGAGGCTGAGGGGAAGTCTACTAACTATAGGGCTACTCCACCTGACGATTGTTGTCTTCTTTCAATAATGCTTTGTTGGTCACCGCTGCGAGGCATCGCTGATAACATCGCCTGTTGTACAGTTGCTTTAGCCTAGGAGCCAACCTAGCTAAGGTTCACTCCTTTTTTCTTTTATTTCCTTGAGAATGAAAAGTCCTCATCCTCACCCGCAGCAAGCACTTTTTCTTTGTTTGTTCTTTGTGCGAGTTCAGTGCTTCTCTGATTCATAGTGGGACCCGCTGTTCATTAATAGGGCTTCTTCCTTTTCTATCTATTAGGAACTGCTTGTAGAAGAAAGAAGATCAGGCAGTTTACTGCTAAATGGGGCTAGGAACTCCTATCCCGAGGGGCCGAAAGGCGAATAGACGACCTACTAAAGACAGATCGTCAGTGGGCTATGAACGGAGCTTAGCCATACCATAGGGGTCGCTCTGAGACCTCTTGTCGAGTGGCCTTTCGCTCCTGCCCCTGTCGGGACAGTGCCTTTCAGCTCCTTGCGCCTATTGGGACAGTTGCTTGTAGCTTCTATTCTGACTTTCCCCATCCCGTGGCTTGGCCGATGGGAACTTAGATGAGTCTCGGAACTCATTTCCCTCAGTCTTTGACGTTGCTGTCCCCCTTCTCTGATTCCGTACTAAATTCCTTGGCACCTGCCTGAACAGACAGATCGTCAAATGGCGACGTATATAAAGGTTCCTCACAAACTGAATTGCTTTCTCGAGTTGCCGAAGCTGAGCTTGAAGAGCTTGTTCTCTCCACTCTTGCTGCTTTCTTTGCTATTGCTTCTGTTGAATGGTTGAGGGTTGAATTGAAACTTCTACGACTAAGTGCTATGGAAATGGTTCTCCACACGGAAGACCTATCCCCCCGCTCTACGAAATAAATGAACGAATGGAAGACAGCCAGAGGAATTCCGAACTGCCATGCGGGGTTCTTATACCAGCATTCCCTTCAGGCCGACTGACCTAAAGACGGAATGGAAGCGAGGTCAAAAAACCTGACTGCGAAGAAGTCCAGGCAAAGGAAATGGGCACTTAAACTATAACTATAGATAGACAGCTAGAACAATTTCAAGACTTGGCAATGAGACCACAGGAAAGAAGAAGAAAGCCGCTTACCACCTAAGGGTAAGGGAATGGCTGGACTACTAGCTAGGATGAAAAAAGGTATTCGGCCCTGACTCAAGGGATTACTGATTAGGCTTTAGGCTCCTCGAAGGAATGGGCTAACTAAGTTAAGTAAAGTACCTAACCTTCGACTGATAGCTAAGAGAGAGCTAGACATAATGGACATACACAAGGAAAACCCTGACCTTAGCCTCACTTCCAAGCTTGAGACCGGACAAGAAAGAGAGACTATTACATATATATGCGTAATTTGATAGGTGAACCAGGATTATAAGTGATTCCGCCCTAAAGGAGGATTTGATCACTGCGGGGCCTATTACACCACCATCAAATGAGACTGCATGCACCACTTACAATAGCACAAGAGGAAGAAAACACAGATAAGAAGATCATTAAAAAACCTGCAAGAGCAGTACAATCACATAAAGGAAAGACTGTGAATAACTCACGCAGTAAAGCAAAAACCTAAACTACCTATTAAGACCTTACTACGAAAAAAAAGTAAGTTGCAAGTCGAGAAAGAGAGAGAGAGAGAACTTCCTAAAAGGAGAAGTGATCAAATTAGCCCTCGTAAAGCCCCGGTAAGGAAGGCAGTTCACCAGGTAAGGCCGGCCTCCCATCAGCTAGTTCGGTCGTTAGGTAGAGAAGAAAGGGATTCGCTTCGCCCCTCGATTACATAGTTACAGACTCCCAATCCCATGTCTTCTTCTTTTTCTTATGCCAAATCGGCTCTTATGCTTATGGAATCGACTGCTAATCTTAGAGCTTGGCGAGTGACTTAGGGGATTTGACCTCTTTTTGTTGAATTGATTCAGGCACTCAAAGGTAGGCTCCAAAAGTCGCAAGATCATGCCGAGAAAGTCGAAAAGCCACAGAGCCAGGTGAACTTCGAAAGCTGGAAAGAAGACGCTCGAGTTGCTAAGGAGGAGCTGACTGCTTTGAACCGTCTTCTTTGAATTCTTTTTAGCAATGTTGTCACTTTCGAGAATTTTGGACATGCTGCTATCGATCTAGTTTGATCAATAGTACCTTATCTTTCTTTGGTTTCAATCCTTTCACTACTCTTTATCTACTAGTCATATAAGCTTTCCCATCCTCCTTATGGTTTCCTGCTCAAGCTAAAGAAAATAACAATTCCCATTGGATCTACTCCTCTTTCTGTGCTGCCTGCTGTGAAGCATCCCGTTTTTTTTGCTTGCTGTTGTGCCCTGCCCATAAGAATGGACTTCGCTCTGCCTTCTTCTCCTCGAAAGGTTTAATATTCATCAAAGGATGTACGATTCCTAAAGGCGCACCGAAACAACGGTTGATACAGGCATTCGGGCAGGTGATGGGTGCAACTAGTCCATATACGATTCAATATGTCTCACTAGCGAGATCCACCAAAAAGACGGGGGGAAATATGCTAGAAAGAAGGCGAGAAGGAAGCCTTCTCATTTCATTGGCTCGGTCCCTCAAATAGAAAGGGTTCATAGACCCCTCGCCGGAAACTACTTCAAAACAAGCCCTCAATGTAAAAATGACAAAACAGTAAAGGGCCGTAACGCACGATCATGACAAAGGGTCACTGACTAGCGTGCGATATCAATCAATACGAGACGAGGGGCCAAAAAGGAATGGTTCCATCTCTATAGTGAGATTCTTTCGTTTCCTATACGATTCATCCGGCATGGGCTACGTGAGAGGGTAGACTGAAGACCGTCACATCAATCAGTCATGCGGTCGGTTTGGGCTACGGTCAGTTCACCGGGAGGATCGACCCCCCTCGAGGGAGATCCTTTCCGAATGATCTCTAGTCTATCGTCTAGTCTACTGTAAGCCACGTCGCATCACCCGCATGTGCAGAGGATGCCTACCCCACACACATGGAGTGAGCAAAGACAGATGCGCAAAAGCAGTAAGACCGACTCCGACTTGTCAATAGATGCTTTCTTTTTTTTAATCCTTAAATCATATTATCCCATTGGGAGACTGAGAATAGATCCCAGATCCCCAGCCCAGGCCATGCTATCCAGAATGAACTCTTATTTCATCCCACGAGTCACCCGGTTAATCAAGATGTAGAAGCCCAACTTCCTCACAGACATAGTAGGCATAGGTCCAACCACCTTTTTTTTTAGTAGAAGTCTGAGCGGAGCTACCCACTGGACGAAAGGTGGAGTATGGTCCACCCGGAGCCAGGTGATATCAGTTTCAGTCTTCGCCTCTGGAAAGCGCCCGGATCCATCATTGAGCCTTAGATTCGAAGGGAATGGATTACTGACTCGATAGAGTTAGGGGAGTTGACTAGACTGACTTGAACAAGTAAAGTGATTTCTTACTTATTAAGAAGGGAAGCTTGGTACAACAATTTGAATTGGATAGATTTCTTAATATCTGTAATTTGAATATGAAAGATAGCTATGAAAAGCAATCCACCCGAAAAACTACCAGCTTCTTCAATGGGGGATACTATCTCCTCTTCTTCTTTTGATTCTTTCTTCTTTCTGTTCACCTGAGCTAATTCTTTACTTGCTTTCGAGCGCTTGGTCTGGCCTATTTGCTGTTAGAAGGGAAGCCTTAGCACAGTAGCAGGTAAAGAGAGAGGGATTGCTCGGCAGGGAAGACGGGAGAATATCCAAACCCGAATCACAGACAGGCACTCTACTCTATATAATAGTGAACTAAGGGGATCACAACGGCGGGCGAAGGGGGCCAATCGAGGAGACTGGAGGAGCTGGATGCAGCGATTCGGAAGTAGCGAATCGTCTTCTTTGCAGTTTTTCAGGGGAGTGGCTATCAAGCCCAAAATTCCTTTATTCGGCTATTCAGATAATTTTAGAAAGTTGACTTCTTTCTTCATTCAATTCAAGTAAGATAGTTGATCGAGAAAGGTCCTCTTCCACTGAGAAACTAAGGAGCGAAAGCGATGTGCTCCGATGAAAGCCTTGCGGGCGCGGCCCTTTACTCAATGAATAGGAAATATGACCACACACAATAAGAATCCCCGCGATCTGGGGCATGAAGCAGTTGGCTCTCAATGGGAATGAATTCTCCATAGCATGACTAGTTAAAGCAATCAAATTGATTGAGACAAGCAAGCCTCAAGCTAGGGTTCCCCATGACGAATCAATTGTGTCGGGCGAAAGAAAAGGCCGGGGCAGGAATGCGGTAGGCGGTGGTCCTATGAATGGGTTGAAAAAGATAGATAATAGAAAGTCTATAGGTTAAACAATATCCAACAAAGACCGTAATTACATACATAACATAGTCATAGCGGAAACTATCAAAACGAGTAAGCTAGGTTGCCTATGCCTAAAGCCTGTCTACTCCTAACAAGTCTAAAGATAGAAGTGCTAATAGTATGGCTGGAATAAGGTTCTCCTATGCTAATGGACGGCTGGCTTGACGCCTTTTTTTAGTTCTCTCAAGAAGTAACCGTCAAAGAGAGAGCCATGGCTGCTCACACATTGTTAGAGCGGGAAGGGTTTATATTTATTTCGCGTTGCATGAACCTGGTTGTTTGGCTATTAGATTCGCACAGACAGGCAGCAAAGAAAGGGCTTCTAGCCTACTAGTTAAGTAACAGCAGTTGTGGTTTCTTAGAATCATCCTCAGAGGGAGCCAGCCCATTACAGCACCGGGATACATAACATAAAGGCAAATAATTGTAAAGTCTTATCGTCAGGTTTGAGACTAAGATTCGAGCATTTCATCGACAGAATTTGCATTTAAAGCCAATATGGTGTAAGTGATTCATAACTAATCTTCCCTTCATCGCTGTAATTTGAATGCCCTGAAATTCTTCCTGAAATAGGGACTCGAAATCTAATACAGCCATTAGGAGAGATCCCGGCAGAAGAAACTTGGGCATTCAAATTAACTAGTATTATTCGCAACAAGTCTTATTCCTATTGCTCCTAGCCCCATTACATACCTTTGATAGCCACTATCTATTTGAGACCAAATCCTATGACCACATTCTCCTTTGAGTTCCAATCTGACATTCATTCAGAAAGCGAATAACTTACTTATTTATATAAATATATATAGTTAGAAATCTCGGATTTGATTTGAACCAACGCTCATCAACGGATCACGACGTGAACTGTCAACCGCTCTACCACCGGGCTACGAGACGGGAGGGACTGATTGATACATGGAAGCCTATAAAATAAAGTGAGTCCGCTCATAAGAACAGTCAGGCTATCTTACTCTCATAATGTGCCCTTATTAAATTAAAGAAACCTATCGAATGAAGATGCCACTCAGGGACCCCTCGTTATGGATAGGTCTGGAAGAGCATGGGAAAGATCATCTTGTTCCTTTAGTCAACCGTGATTCTATTATGACAGCTATTCATTTGATTGACTCTGTTCCGAAGGTCCTCAGGAATCACTCTCAGGCTCGGGGATGCACTAATATCTAAATGATAGACAACGATTCCCTAATGAGACGAACTTACCGCATTTTTTTAATTTATTTAAGAATAAAACTCAGAACGAAGGCTTAGAAAATGAGTCTTTTGGGGGAGGCCCGCCCGGAGGAGAGCTGGCAATGGGCTCTTGCCTTACTTAACTTAATAGGAGGTGCTAGTACAACCTTTTCCTGAAATGGGGATTCCAAGTCGTGTTGTTCTTTTTATATTTTAGTAGTAAGCATGGGCGCTTCAGGGGCAGCTAGCACTACATTTAATATTCCTTTCTTTCCTTGGTCTCTTGCGCTTTCAGGCAAGGCTAGCTAAAAAGTAAGTAATAAGGTTCTGAAAAAAAAGACAAGCCTTCACTCCCCTGGTCTCCTTAGTGATCGGAATGTAGCCAATGGGAAAATGACGTATGGTAGTAGTATGGGTGAGTGCTTTCCCACTATCTATATAACTTCTTCGTCGGGCTAAAAAGATAAGTAAAATATCCTTTTATTTTAAGGCCCTTATTAAAAAACTGTAGCTCGAACGCCCAGAGTCCAGACGCTCAAGCTCTGATTTCACCCGAAACGAAAGGATCTCCGCTAAAAATGAATCTGATTCCCACGAATACCATATATATAGTATGGCCATCTTGTCATCATATTCGCTTTCCCCAGAGCATAGAGCGACTTCTTCGCAATGTCAATATCCTTCCTCAGCTGCTCCAACCAAGAACAAGATATATCGTAGAAAGAAAGAATAAGTAGAGCTAGCTAGACTGCATGAGTGGCTTGTAGGAGAAAGAAAATAAGGATTCGGGACAAGACGGGCAGGCTTGTCTGCTATTGGATGTTATAGTTTAGCTCGCGGATTGGTCTTCATTGCGCACCATCCGGCTGGTAAGAATAAGAGATTGTTCCGCTAGTGTTGCTTGGTCAACAATTTGGAGAGTTTGCTTTTCTTTCATCTTTCTAAGAGCAGTCTTTTTGATCAAATCTGGGATCAGACCGCTCCTGGTGTTCGAACTAGTCATTAATGGTCGGCTTCATTGGTATCCTTTCGGTATGCGTTGCGAACACTTTCATTTTTAGCGTCTCATATTCTCTAGAGAAGCGAAACTCGAACGGATAGAGCAGATGGTCCAACTACATAACTTTTTCTTTTTCATTACTTCTATGGTCGTGCCTCGTGGCACGGCAGCACCCTTACTATTGAAATGGTTCGTCAGTAGAGATGTTCCCACAGGTGCCCCTTTTTCCAATGGGACTATAATTCCTATTCTTATCCCTTCATTCCCTCTTTTGGTCTATCTACATTCCAGGAAATTCATACGCTCCATGGACGGAGCAAAAAGTGGAGTCTTGGTCAGAGCAAGCCGCCCTATTCTATTACCAGACAGAATTGGGAGAAGCTCATCCGAAACTAGAGCTGGAAACGCCTCATTTCGTTTCGTTCCCGTTCTTCATTTCCTTCTTCTCGAATCCAAGGGGGACTTCTCATATTTAGAATCTTTCTGCGGTGTGCTCTGTTTACTATTCTTTCGTACTCTCTTCTCTTTACCACGCGATAGGTCAGCAAAGCGTGAGCGGGCGCGGAGAAGGAAACACCAAAGACTTCGGCCTAACCCTAACGGGAATGAGCAACAAGGAAATGACAAGATGGGGTGCTCCGGGCACCCCCATTTAGAAAGAAGGGTCGAAGGTTTTGGGCCTGTAGCTTTCCCCGGCCACCCTTCGTCGGGTGATGCTTGTGTGGGGGGTGTGCCACCTGAACCTGAAATCTTCATTGAAGCTCTCGCCTTACCAACGAGCCGACAGCTGATGGCTGTTGGTCACGACTACCACCAAAAAGCTCCAATGAAGATGAATATTTCACATTTTGGAGTGTGCATCTGTATGTTGGGTGTTCTTCTGTCG